CATGAACTCGAAAAACGGATCTGAATGTGACTGAAATGCACGATCTTCACAGGTATCACTTTTCACGATACCTAAACTAAACCTAAAAGGTGGAATAGCGATTTTCGAACCATTTCCTATAAGAGAATGGTTTCCATTACTTTGAGAAATGGATTCTATATCAAACTATAGCTATTGCATTAAAGAAGAAAAGAAACTAATAGAAGTCGAAGACGCGGAATGGTAGTGAATAGAGAAAAAGATTCTTCTGATTTTCTTGTTCCTGAAAATATTCTATCTATCTCCTAGACGCCGTAGAGAATTGAGAATTTTCATGTCTTTCAATTCTCGTACTCGTAATTGGAAAGTTACGGAAGGAGATCCATCATTTTGCAATGAAAACAACATAAAAAACTCTGGACAATTTCGAAATCAGACCAAGCGTCTTAATACATATGCAAAAAAATTCATTATTGGCCCACCATTGATTCCAAGATTTAGCTTTTATGAATCGCTATTGGTTTGATACGAATAATGGCAGTCGTTTCAGTATGTTAAGGATACAGATGTATCCACAATTCATTTAGAGTTACTTAATAGCCTATTTCTTATACTATATCTCTATCCCGTGAAATTCTCGAGCCGAAAGATGGATGCATATGCTGTGTTTCATTTTGCTAAATGATATCAATTAAATGGTGTATCAATTCTATAAATTGGATATAGCAATAAATAAATCAGAAAAATTCTTTTATTTTAGATAGAAGAAACATTTCTTCTATCTAAAATAAAAGAATGTACCCTTCTATCCAAATCCAATTTGCATCGATAAAATAAATCTAAATTATAGATTCCAGTAGTAGATGAATAATTGCAAATTTTTGTGTGTACGAGATTCGAATAACTTCAAAATAACTGACATTATTTTTTATTTTTCCTGATCAGAAAAATACATGAAAAAGAAAGGAGGTAGAAAAATTTTTTGATTTATGGTTAAAGAAGAAAAACAAGAAAACAGGGGTTCTGTTGAATTTCAAGTATTCAGTTTCACCAATAAGATACGGAGACTTGCTTCCCATTTGGAATTACACAAAAAAGATTTTTCATCGGAAAGAGGTCTACGAAGACTTTTGGGAAAACGTCAACGTTTGCTGGCTTATTTGGCAAAGAAAAATAGAGTACGTTATAAGAAATTAATAAGTCAGTTGGATATTCGGGAGAAGTAATTTAATCGTTCGAATTTTTTTCTTATTTTATTAGTAGTCTTATAGTAGTCTTAGATTTTGCATTTTGATGAGCCTCGTTTTGAGGAATTCATGGAATAATGAATTAAGGAAGAAAAAAGAATATGAGTCTACCGCTTACAAGTACAAGAAAAGATCTAATGATAGTCAATATGGGCCCTCACCACCCATCAATGCATGGTGTTCTTCGGCTAATCGTTACTCTCGATGGTGAAGATGTTGTTGATTGTGAACCCATATTGGGCTATTTACACAGAGGAATGGAAAAAATCGCAGAAAACAGAACTATTATACAATACTTGCCTTATGTAACACGGTGGGATTATTTAGCTACTATGTTTACAGAAGCAATAACGGTAAATGCACCAGAATTCTTGGAGAATATTCAAATACCTCAAAGAGCCAGCTATATTCGGGTAATTATGTTAGAATTGAGCCGTATAGCTTCTCACTTGTTATGGCTTGGCCCTTTTATGGCGGATCTCGGGGCACAGACTCCCTTTTTCTACATTTTTAGAGAGAGAGAATTGATATATGATCTATTTGAAGCTGCTACAGGTATGCGAATGATGCATAATTACTTTCGCATTGGAGGAGTAGCTGCGGATCTACCTTATGGGTGGATGGATAAATGTTTAGATTTCTGTGATTATTTTTTACGAGGAGTTGTTGAATATCAACAACTTATTACACAGAATCCCATTTTTTTAGAACGAGTTGAAGGAGTCGGTTTTATTAGCGGAGAAGAAGCTGTAAATTGGGGTTTATCGGGACCAATGTTACGAGCTTCTGGAATACAATGGGATCTTCGTAAAATTGATCCTTATGAGTCTTACAATCAATTCGATTGGAAAGTCCAATGGCAAAAAGAAGGAGATTCGTTAGCTCGCTATTTAGTACGAATTGGTGAAATGAAGGAATCTATAAAAATTATTCAACAGGCTGTAGAGAAAATTCCCGGGGGGCCTTATGAAAATTTAGAAGCCCGCCGCTTTAAGAAAGCAAAGAATTCGGAATGGAATGATTTTGAATATAGATTTCTTGGTAAAAAACCTTCCCCAAATTTTGAATTATCAAAGCAAGAGCTTTATGTAAGAGTAGAAGCTCCAAAAGGTGAATTAGGAATTTATCTAGTAGGAGATGACAGTCTTTTCCCCTGGAGATGGAAAATTCGTCCACCCGGTTTTATTAATTTGCAAATTCTTCCTCAGCTAGTTAAAAGAATGAAATTGGCTGATATCATGACGATATTAGGTAGTATAGATATCATTATGGGGGAAGTTGATCGTTGAAATGATAATAGAGAGGGTACAGGTAGAAACTATCGATTCTTTTTCAAAATCGGAATTATTAAAAGAAGTTTATGGACTGATATGGATTCTACCTATTTTAACCCTCCTACTGGGAATCACAATAGAAGTACTAGTAATTGTGTGGTTAGAAAGAGAAATATCCGCATCGATACAACAACGTATTGGTCCTGAATATGCCGGGCCCCTGGGACTGCTTCAAGCTATAGCAGATGGAACTAAACTAATTTTTAAAGAGGATATTCTCCCATCCCGAGGAGAAATTCCTTTATTTAGCATTGGACCCTCTATAGCAGTCATATCGGTTTTATTAAGTTTTTTAGTTATCCCTTTTGGATATCATTTTGTTTTAGCTGATCTTAGTATTGGTGTTTTTTTATGGATTGCCATTTCAAGTATTGCTCCTATTGGTCTTCTTATGGCAGGATATAGCTCAAATAATAAATATTCTTTTTCAGGCGGTCTACGAGCAGCTGCTCAATCTATTAGTTATGAAATACCATTAACTTTTTGTGTACTAGCAATATCTCTACGTGTGATTCGTTAAAAAAGGAACTTTTCTTATAAAATCCATTGAATACTTAATCTTCCTTTTCTTATTCTGTATTCAGGTTGGTAAGTTAAACTAGATAGCTATATGAGTGAAACAAAACTGTTTATTAATTTGTAGTAACAATAAAATCTCATTTCCTACGTACAAGAAAAAAGTTGAAGTAAACTTAGTAAACTCTTTACCCCAAGATTGGGATTGTTTGATTAGTCATCATATTTTGAAGCGGGCAAGAATAAAGGATTCGCGATATATAATTCCATTACTAGAATACTAGAATATTCTAAGTTATTACTAGAACTTATAACGATATAAAAGAATCCATAAAAAGTTAGTGAGGGATTAGGAACACTAAAGTACATAAAGGATTAGTAATGAGAAAATCTAAATCATTAGACATTTTTCCTCATAAAAGGAATCATAATAAGAACTTGGAATTGGTGGAAATGATCAAGTAGTACTTTCTTCGGATTCCGATCCAGAGTATATTCCCATTCACTTGTTAAGGAAATGGCTATCAAGAACGAATTAACCCTTTATTCCTTTTTTCTTTTTAAGTATCCCTTTGGAAAAGAAGAATAGGACAAAAGATATGTAATGCAATCCAAAAAAGGATCTTTATTTTTTCTTTCTTTTATCGAGATTCATACAGAATTCCTCATGAACGAAATACCCAATTCTTTCCATTTATTAATTGCTATAACGAGTATTTTATTCCAATATTAAGTTATTACCGATATTACTAAACAAGGAAAAACTGTCATTTTATTATATAAAGGATGAGATCAATTCGGAAGCGCTTTTTATTGTTTTAGCAGACGGAATTGCTTTGGTCTAATTTAGGACTTTCCAATCCATTTTATCTTACCTAATTCTATCTACGCCCAGGAGATAAGACCGAAACGAAATAATCCTTTTTTCTGATCATAGAGGAGCCGTATGAAGCTAAGGTTTCATGTACGGTTTTGGAATAGCGGTGAGAACTGTGATGTTATCATCGACTATGATTATCTAACAGTTCAAGTACGGTTGATATAGTTGAAGCACAGTCAAAATATGGTTTTTTTGGATGGAATCTTTGGCGTCAGCCTATAGGTTTTCTAGTTTTTCTAATTTCTTCGTTGGCAGAATGTGAAAGATTACCCTTTGATTTACCAGAAGCGGAGGAAGAATTAGTAGCAGGTTATCAAACCGAATATTCAGGTATTAAATATGGTTTATTTTATCTTGCTGCTTACCTAAATTTATTAGTTTCCTCCTTATTTGTAACTGTTCTCTACTTAGGCGGGTGGAATTTTTCTATTTCCTATATATCCTTTTTTGGATTTTTCCAAATGAATAAAATGGTTGGAATTTTGGAAATGATAATGGGTATCCTTATTACATTAACTAAAGCTTTTTTATTTCTCTTCATTTCTATCACAATAAGATGGACTTTACCCCGGATGAGAATGGATCAGTTATTAAATCTTGGATGGAAATTTCTTTTACCTATTTCTCTCGGCAATCTCTTATTAACAACTTCTTCTCAACTAGTTTCACTATAAATAAGATAATACAATAACAATAAGAATATCTTCAATACAAAAGTTCTCACAAACAAGAGAAAGAAACATACCTTTTTCATAGATATTTAGAATATGTTCCCTATGATAACCGGGTTCATTAGTTATGGTCAACAAACAATACGCGCCGCAAGATACATTGGTCAAGGTTTCATAATTACCTTATCCCACACAAATCGTTTACCTATAACGATTCACTACCCTTATGAAAAATCAATTACACCAGAGCGTTTCCGGGGGCGAATACACTTTGAATTTGATAAATGTATTGCTTGTGAAGTATGTGTTCGTGTATGCCCGATAGATCTACCCCTTGTGGATTGGAGATTTGAAAAGGATATTAAAAAAAAACAATTGCTTAATTATAGTATTGATTTCGGAGTTTGTATATTTTGTGGTAACTGTGTTGAATATTGTCCGACAAACTGTTTATCAATGACGGAAGAATATGAACTTTCTACTTATGATCGTCATGAATTGAATTACAATCAAATTGCTTTGAGTCGGTTACCTGTCTCCATAATGGGAGATTACACAATTCAAACAATTAGGAATTCGTCTCAAAGTAAAATAGACGAAGAAAAATCTTGGAATTCAAGAACAATTACTGATTACTAGGTACTAGGATTTTTTTGTTAAAAGAATCCAATAGTTTTTTAATAGTTTTTTACGCACTATAAAGAAAAATGAATAACTACTGCTTATTACAAATTATTCATGATTTAAAATGAGAGTAGATTTTCGTGATATGATTTCTAACTATACAATTTATATATATATAAATATAAATATCCTAATCCCTTTTTGTTTCCTTGAATCTTTTAGTTTTATTCAGTTCATGAAAAATTTTATACTATTAATTTCTTTTTATCCATAATGGATTTACCTGGACCAATACATGAGATTCTTGTGCTATTTGGGGAATTTGTTCTTCTACTAGGGGGTCTAGGAGTAGTATTACTTACCAACCCAATTTATTCTGCATTTTCGCTGGGATTAGTTCTTGTTTGTATATCTTTATTCTATTTTTTATTAAATTCCTACTTTGTAGCTGTCGCACAGCTTCTTATTTATGTGGGAGCCATAAATGTCTTGATCATATTTGCTGTAATGTTTGTAAATGGCTCCGAGTGGTCTAAAGATAAGAATTATTGGACTATTGGAGATGGGTTTACTTCACTCGTTTGTATAACTATTCCTTTTTCACTAATGACTACTATCCCAGATACGTCATGGTATGGAATTCTTTGGACTACAAGATCAAACCAAATAGTAGAACAGGGTCTCATAAATAACGTTCAACAAATTGGGATTCATTTAGCAACTGATTTTTATCTTCCGTTTGAACTCATTTCCCTAATTCTTCTAGTTTCTTTAATAGGTGCAATTACTATGGCTCGACAATAAGAAATACCTAGAACTTGGAATGAATCAAAATTCTTAGAATTTCAAATGTAAAAAAAAAATAATAACTAAAGAATAACAATTTTGATTTAGTATTTAGTAAAACACATCTACTGTTAACACAACAAATACTTTCTTTTCTCTTTTGTTGCGTAATTGTTCTATTCTAATTAATTGAATCGGTTCAATTCTCTCATATTGAAATGAATCGAGATTGATAAGGAGTTAGTTAATGATGTTTGAGCATGTACTTTTTTTGAGTGTCTATTTATTTTCGATTGGTATCTATGGATTGATCACAAGCCGAAACATGGTTAGAGCTCTAATATGTCTTGAACTTATACTGAATTCAATTAATCTAAATCTCGTAACATTTTCTGATCTATTTGATAGTCGCCAATTAAAAGGAGACATTTTCGCAATTTTTGTTATAGCCCTTGCGGCTGCTGAAGCAGCTATTGGACTATCCATTCTTTCTTCCATCCATCGTAACAGGAAATCTACTCGTATCAATCAATCGAATTTTTTGAATAATTAGACATAGAATCCTCTAAACAAATAAACAAAGACGCATATATAATAATATAATAATATGGAACATTAAGATAAAAAAAAAAAAAGATTAAAAATAAGAAAATTGGAGTCTTCTTTTCTTATTTTTATTTGAGAATACCCATTTTTGAAGTAGGTTATTTCGGATTATTCTTTTTTACTTATTTCATTTTGCTTGAATTTTGCATTTTTGCAATTCATTGATATTACAATATTCAAATTGCAATAATTTATATTGAAAAAATGATAGCCAATTTATCGGCTAATTCGAATTAGTATGTAGAATTCGTATAATTATGAATGTTGAAGCCTTAAATTCAAGTCTCTTGGCTCTTTTCACGCTTTCTCACAAACAGATTCAGAAAGATATTACATTATTTGTTAAAGTTTGGATAAACCATTGCTTCGTCTGGTGTCTACAATACATCTAACTTATAGAGTATTAATTTTATTTTTACCAGATCGAAAATTTTTATGTTGAAAAGGAAAATTTCTAGATCCAATGTCACATTCTGTAAAAATTTATGATACATGTATAGGATGCACTCAATGTGTACGAGCTTGTCCAACAGATGTATTAGAAATGATACCTTGGGATGGATGTAAAGCCAAGCAAATAGCTTCTGCACCGAGAACCGAAGATTGTGTGGGTTGTAAGAGATGCGAATCCGCCTGCCCAACAGATTTTTTAAGTGTTCGCGTTTATTTAGGGCCTGAAACAACCCGCAGCATGGCTCTATCTTATTGATACGTTACAAAAAACTCCACTTGAATCGTCTGATTCCTCTTTACCGAAGAAGCCTGTGCTCTAAATAATCGAGCATGGGCTTTTCTGGTCAAAACGTATCTTGTCTTTATTACTTTATCATGAGTTATTTTCCTTGGTTAACAATACTTGTTGTCTTGCCGATATTTGCAGGTTCATTAATTTTCTTTTTACCTCATAAAGGAAACAAAACCGTTAGGTGGTATACTATTTCTATTTGTTTATTAGAATTCCTTCTAATGACTTATGCATTCTGTTATCATTTCCAATTAGAGGATCCCTTAATGCAATTAAGGGAGGATTCTAAATGGATAGATGTTTTTGATTTCCACTGGAGATTGGGAATCGATGGACTTTCATTAGGATCTATTTTATTGACAGGATTTATTACTACTTTAGCTACTTTAGCGGCTTGGCCAGTTACTCGGAATTCGCGATTATTCTATTTCCTTATGCTAGCAATGTATAGCGGTCAAATAGGATTATTTTCTTCACGCGACCTTTTACTTTTTTTTATCATGTGGGAGTTAGAATTAATTCCTGTTTACTTACTTTTATCCATGTGGGGGGGAAAGAGGCGTTTATATTCAGCTACCAAGTTTATTTTGTATACTGCAGGCGGTTCCATTTTTTTCTTAATCGGAGTTCTGGGTATGGGCTTATATGGTTCCAACGAACCAAGATTAGATATGGAAAGATTGATTAATCAATCATACCCCGCAACATTGGAAATACTACTTTATTTTGGCTTCCTTATTGCTTATGCTGTCAAATTGCCAATTATACCTCTACATACGTGGTTACCAGATACCCATGGGGAAGCACATTACAGTACATGTATGCTTTTAGCGGGAATACTATTAAAGATGGGAGCATATGGATTGATTCGTATCAATATGGAATTGTTACCTCATGCTCATTATCTATTTTCTCCCTGGTTGGTAATAATAGGAGCGGTGCAAATAATCTATGCAGCTTCAACCTCTCTTGGTCAACGAAATTTCAAAAAAAGAATAGCCTACTCCTCCGTATCTCACATGGGTTTCATAATTATAGGAATTGGTTCCATAACCAACATTGGACTAAATGGAGCTATTTTACAAATATTATCCCATGGATTTATCGGTGCTACACTTTTTTTCTTGGCGGGAACGGCTTGTGATAGAATGCGTCTTGTTTATCTCGAAGAACTGGGGGGGATATCTATACCAATGCCCAAAATTTTTACTATGTTTAGTAGCTTTTCAATGGCTTCTCTTGCCTTACCGGGAATGAGCGGTTTTGTTGCAGAATTAGTAGTATTTTTTGGACTAATTACTAGTCCAAAATTTATGTTAATGCCAAAAATGCTAATTACTTTTTTAATGGCAATTGGAATGATATTAACTCCTATTTATTTATTATCTATGTTACGCCAGATGTTCTATGGGTATAAGTTATTTCATGTTCCAAACGCAAATTTTGTGGATTCTGGACCACGAGAACTCTTTCTTTTAATCTGTATCTTTTTACCAGTAATAGGAATTGGTATCTATCCAGATTTTGTTCTCTCGCTATCCGTTGATAGGGTAGAGGCCCTTTTATCCAATTATTATCCTAAATAGGATTTTCTTTTTTTAACAAGTCCGCTCTATATTCCATAGTGGAAAAACCAAAAAATTCCGAAAAAAGTAAAAAAGTCTAATTAGATCTATTTCCAATTTTTGTGAACCCCTTTGAAAAGACGTTCAAAGGGGTTCACAAACCAAACAAAAATAGAAAAAAATCTTCATAAAATGAAGGTTTTATGTTATGTAATCATTTAGATGGTAATGTAAATGAACCATAACTATGTAAACCTATTCCTAAAAGATTGATACCAAAATAGCAGATCCAAATTATAAGAAATCCTATCGAAGCTACAAATGCGGAATTCGTACCCTTCCAATTTGGATTTGTTCTACTATGTAAATAAATTGCAAATATGGTCCAGGTAATAAATGCCCAAGTTTCCTTAGGATCCCAATTCCAATAGGATCCCCACGCTTCATTAGCCCACACTGCTCCACAAAGAATACCTATGGTTAAAAGGATAAACCCGAGACTAATGACACGATAACTACAAGAATCCAAACGTTCAGTTAATTGATATTTGTAATAATTTGGAAATGAAGAAAAAGAAGTGTTTTTTAAAGCACTTCTTTTTGCATAGAAATATTCAATCTCACTAAATAAAAATTTACTTAAAACATTTTCATTTTTCTTTTTAGGAAAGAAATAGAAATTCTTTTGAAATCTAATGATTAGAAGAGCGGTGGATAATAAGGATCCGCACAAAAGAGTTGCATAGCTTAGTAACATCATACTGACATGCATCATTAACCACTGAGATTGGAGAGCAGGTACTAGTATTGTAGATTGATGCATTTCAGTTAAAAGACCCGACGTGGCAAAACCTTGCATTAAAATAGTACTTGGCGTAGTTATTGTGCTTAAATCATTTTTAGAGTTCGGTATCTTAGGAATAGTATGAAGAATATACAGAGCCCATGAAAGGAAGATCAATGACTCATATAAATTACTTAATGGAAAATGTCTCGAAGAAATCCAACGAGAAATTAAGAATCCTGTTATAGAGAAAAAAGTAGCTATCATTCCTTTTTCTGACGAATCACGTAATTCCCTAAGTTCACGAACTAATAAGGTTATCAAATGAATCGTAATTACAATTGAAATGGTTGAGAAAGAGATATGAGTTAGTATATGTTCTAAAGTTACAAATAGCATAAGGAGAAGGTCCCATTACAAAATTCAAAATTTCGAATTGAATCCATTTTCTAATCTATTGTATTCTTTTTCGAGAATGCCGCCACTCGGACTCGAACCGAGATGCTTGAGCACTGCTTCCTAAGAGCAGCGTGTCTACCAATTTCACCATAGCGGCTAACTTTAAATAGTAGTTAACTTAAAAGAATAATAGTTATTTTTTGGCAAATCGTCGAGATTGGGAGAGTCCATTTGCAAAAATACTCTACTTTTGATAATAGAATCCTCATAAAAAAATAGATAGCAGGATTCTATTATCAAAAGTTCTTTTATAGGAAAATAATACTGAGGACACAATATACCGAAAGCTTTTGTTCTATATAACAGAATACCAGAGGGATTAGTTCTAAGAATATTCTACCCAGGAATTCTACATAGAAAAGTAGATTCATTAATTAATTCAAATTATTCATTCATATTAAATAAAAATAATTGGAATTTCTTTAGGATAGTCAGATTATTCCAAAACCTGCTTATCTGTTTGTTGCCCAGAAAAACCTTTTGGTTTGGGATGCTCGTTACCATTAGAAAATGATCTTGATTTTGCTAAGGAATAAGATTGTACTATGGAAAAATGAGTCTTTTTCTTCCAAATATTTTTACGAATACGCTTTTTTGACATCGAAGTACGTTTTTTTGGAACTGCCATTGAAAAAGGGAATTAGTTTTTTCTAGTTGTATGTGAAAGACATCTATTGTTGTAAATCAATCCTTCTTTCTGTTTTTTCTTAGTATTTATACTTAGATACTGAAAGATAACGAAATTTAAAATTATTTTCTACTTGATTTTGTCTAACGTGGATAAGACAAGAGTTTTTTGTGGATAAGACAAGAGTTTTTTAGCGTATTTTTCATATATATATTTAAAACTTTGTTTTAATAATATACAATATATACAAAGATATATTATATACAAAGGTTTTCTATTTAAACATTAAACAATTTATATACCAAAATTTATATATCAAATATATTCTATATATAAATATAAGGTATGGGGCATAAGCCCTCATATCATATGGGAGGATAAAAAGAAGGTAAAATTAAAATAGTTAATTAAGTTGACAAGGTATTCAAGAATTGAATTTCAGTCAAAATAAAAAAAAATTAGTCTCTTAAACAAGACATTCTAAAACTTAGATAATTCTAGTCATTAGGATTTCCTTTTTATATGAAGTAAGAAATATTTGAGAATTTCCTATAAATATATAATTTAAATATAGTTGAAATTCAATCAATTAGTTAGGAAACAATAGAGCTATTTCATTTTAACAGAAAGAAAAAAAAAAAGAGTAGGAATAGAAAGTAAAATGATTCAATCTTTTTTTGTATTTTAATAAATATCCTTTTTTATCTAATAACTAAATAACGAAATTCTTTGATTAAAATTTTTAATTTAAGCAACTAAACCCATTCTGAATTTTTGAATATTTCAATGAGATAAATTTTCAAAAATTCAGAATTCTAGTTTTTTTTTTGAATTCCTTGAGAAAGAGATAAAAATAGGTTTGGTGAATCGGAAACAATAAATTTCAATTTTAAATTGCTATTTCTTTTCTTATGGAACATACATATCAATATGCCTGGGTAATCCCTCTTCTACCACTTCCAGTTATTATGTCAATGGGGTTTGGTCTTTTTCTTATTCCGACAGCAACAAAAAATCTTCGTCGCATATGGGCTTTTCCTAGTATTTTACTCTTAAGTATAGCTCTGGTATTCTCAGTTCACCTGTCTATTCAACAAATAAAAGGGAGTTCTATCTATCAATATCTATGGTCTTGGACAATCAATAATGATTTTTCCTTAGAATTTGGATACTTGATTGATCCCCTTACTTCTATTATGTTAATACTAATTACTACTGTAGGAATCTTGGTTCTTATTTATAGTGACGATTATATGTCTCACGATGAGGGATATTTGAGATTTTTTGTTTATATAAGTTTTTTTAATACTTCCATGTTGGGATTGGTTACTAGTTCCAATTTAATACAAATTTATTTTTTTTGGGAACTTGTGGGAATGTGTTCCTATTTATTGATAGGCTTTTGGTTTACACGACCAATTGCAGCGAGTGCTTGTCAAAAAGCTTTTGTAACTAATCGTGTAGGGGATTTTGGTCTGTTATTAGGAATTTTAGGTTTTTTTTGGATAACAGGTAGTTTAGAGTTTCGGGATTTGTTCAAAATAGCTAATAACTGGATTCCTAATAATGGGATTAATTCATTACTTACTACTTTATGTGCTTTTTTATTATTTCTTGGTGCAGTTGCAAAATCTGCACAATTCCCGCTTCACGTATGGTTACCCGATGCTATGGAAGGACCCACTCCCATTTCGGCTCTTATACACGCAGCAACTATGGTTGCTGCGGGGATTTTTCTTTTAGCTCGACTTCTTCCTCTTTTCATATCCCTACCTTTGATAATGAGTTTAATTTCTTTAGTAGGTACAATAACACTTTTCTTAGGAGCGACTTTAGCTCTTGCTCAGAGAGATATTAAAAGAAGCTTAGCCTATTCTACAATGTCTCAATTGGGTTATATGATGTTAGCTCTAGGTATAGGTTCTTATCAAGCTGCTTTATTCCATTTGATTACTCATGCTTATTCGAAAGCTTTATTGTTCTTGGGATCTGGATCCGTTATTCATTCAATGGAACCTCTTGTTGGATATTCACCAGATAAAAGTCAGAATATGGTTCTTATGGGTGGTTTAAAAAAATATGTTCCTATTACAAGAACTACTTTTTTATGCGGTACACTTTCTCTTTGTGGTATTCCACCTCTTGCTTGCTTCTGGTCCAAAGATGAAATCCTTAGTAATAGTTGGTTGTATTCACCCTTTTTTGGAATTATAGCCTCTTTTACTGCGGGATTAACTGCATTTTATATGTTTCGGATATATTTACTTACTTTTGATGGGTATTTGCGTGTTCATTTTCAAAATTACAGTAGTACTAAAGAATGTTCTTTGTATTCAATATCCTTATGGGGAAAAAGTATACCCAAAGGAGTCAATGGGGATTTTGTTTTATCAACAATGAAGAGTGGAGTTTCTTTTTTTTCACAAAATATATCTAAAATTCCTGGTAATACAAGAAATAGGATAGGATTCTTTAGTACTCCCTTTGGAGCTAAAAACACTTTTGTCTATCCTCGCGAAACCGGAAATACTATGCTATTTCCTCTTCTTATATTACTGCTTTTTACTTTGTTCATTGGATCCATAGGAATCCATTTTGATAATGGAGTAAGGGATAATGGAATATCGGAGTTAAGCATATTATCAAAGTGGCTAACCCCCTCAATAAGCTTTTTCGAAGAAAATTCCATAAATTCATATGAGTTTTTCACTAATGCAATTTCTTCTGTAAGTTTAGCTGTTTTTGGTCTATTCATAGCATATATATGCTATGGATCCTCTTATTCTTTTTTTCAAAATTTGAATTTAAAAAACTCCCTTGCAAAAGGGAATCCAAAAAAGTTCTTTTGGGATGAAGTAAAAAAAAAGATATACAGTTGGTCATATAATCGTGGTTATATAGATGTTTTCTATACTAAGGTTTTTATCCTGGGTATAAGAAGATTAGCTGAACTAACGCATTTTTTTGATAAAAGTATCATTGATGGAATTATCAATGGAGTAGGTCTTGCTGGTTTTTGTATAGGAGAAGAAATTAAATATGTGGGAGGGGGTCGAATATCATCTTATCTATTCTTTTTTTTATGTTATGTATCCTTCTTCATATTCTTTTTTCTTCCTTAATTCATTATTCCATGAATTCCTCAAAACGAGGCTCATCAAAATGCAAAATCTAAGACTACTATAAGACTACTAATAAAATAAGAAAAAAATTCGAACGATTAAATTACTTCTCCCGAATATCCAACTGACTTATTAATTTCTTATAACGTACTCTATTTTTCTTTGCCAAATAAGCCAGCAAACGTTGACGTTTTCCCAAAAGTCTTCGTAGACCTCTTTCCGATGAAAAATCTTTTTTGTGTAATTCCAAATGGGAAGCAAGTCTCCGTATCTTATTGGTGAAACTGAATACTTGAAATTCAACAGAACCCCTGTTTTCTTGTTTTTCTTCTTTAACCATAAATCAAAAAATTTTTCTACCTCCTTTCTTTTTCATGTATTTTTCTGATCAGGAAAAATAAAAAATAATGTCAGTTATTTTGAAGTTATTCGAATCTCGTACACACAAAAATTTGCAATTATTCATCTACTACTGGAATCTATAATTTAGATTTATTTTATCGATGCAAATTGGATTTGGATAGAAGGGTACATTCTTTTATTTTAGATAGAAGAAATGTTTCTTCTATCTAAAATAAAAGAATTTTTCTGATTTATTTATTGCTATATCCAATTTATAGAATTGATACACCATTTAATTGATATCATTTAGCAAAATGAAACACAGCATATGCATCCATCTTTCGGCTCGAGAATTTCACGGGATAGAGATATAGTATAAGAAATAGGCTATTAAGTAACTCTAAATGAATTGTGGATACATCTGTATCCTTAACATACTGAAACGACTGCCATTATTCGTATCAAACCAATAGCGATTCATAAAAGCTAAATCTTGGAATCAATGGTGGGCCAATAATGAATTTTTTTGCATATGTATTAAGACGCTTGGTCTGATTTCGAAATTGTCCAGAGTTTTTTATGTTGTTTTCATTGCAAAATGATGGATCTCCTTCCGTAACTTTCCAATTACGAGTACGAGAATTGAAAGACATGAAAATTCTCAATTCTCTACGGCGTCTAGGAGATAGATAGAATATTTTCAGGAACAAGA